CTTCATTGTGTTCAATTTGTGGAATCAAGATGCAGTGTTTAGTGTATAATAAAGAACTCTTTTGATTTTGATTGAATGTATTGACTACTAATAGGAAATCACTTTGACAGCTTCTACTCGTGTTCTAGCTCGTCTGAGAGCTAGATTTGCCTCAATTGCTTGTCTCTTACCCTCAGCTCTACTCAAGTTAGCTTCAGCTATTTCAAGAGTTTGTTGAGCTTCTTGTGGATCAATGTCAGTACTAATTTCCGCACCATTTCCTAAAATGGTGATCTCATTATTACTTATTCTAGCGAAACCGCCCATAAGAGCCACCGTTAACCATCGGTCGTTTAGCCGTATTCTCAAAAGACCTATATCTACAGCCGTGGCAATGGGGGCATGGTTTGGTAATACCCCAATTTGTCCACTATTAGTAGATAAAATAATCTCTTTCACTTCGGAATCCCAAATCATTCGATTAGGAGTCAGTACACAAAGATTTAAGGTCATTTCTTCAATTTGCTCTCCTCTTCTAAGTTCATAGCTTTCGCGGTAGCTTCATCGATGTTACCCACCAAATAAAAGGACTGTTCGGGAAGACCGTCTAATTCTCCAGAAAGGATGAATTGAAAACCCCGAATTGTTTCTGCGAGACCAACATATTTCCCTGGAGAACCAGTAAAGACTTCTGCCACAAAGAAGGGTTGTGATAAGAAACGTTCAATCTTGCGTGCTCTTGCTACAGTGAAACGATCTTCTTCGGATAATTCGTCCAACCCAAGGATAGCTATAATGTCCTGAAGTTCTTTGTAACGTTGTGAAGTTTGCTTAACCCTTTGCGCAGTTTCATAATGTTCCTCGCCAACGATCCGAGGTTGTAACATAGTTGACGTTGAATCCAAGGGATCTACTGCTGGATAAATACCTTTGGCAGCTAATCCTCTTGATAATACGGTAGTAGCATCTAAATGTGCAAATGTCGTGGCAGGAGCAGGGTCGGTCAAATCATCCGCAGGTACATAAACTGCTTGGATCGATGTTATGGATCCTTCCTTGGTAGAAGTAATTCTTTCTTGCAAAGAACCCATTTCTGTACTAAGGGTAGGTTGATAACCCACTGCAGAAGGCATTCTACCTAATAAGGCAGAGACTTCGGACCCTGCTTGAACGAAACGAAATATATTGTCGATGAATAGAAGTACGTCTTGCTCATTAACATCCCGGAAATATTCCGCCATGGTTAGGGCAGTCAAGCCAACTCTCATACGAGCTCCTGGCGGTTCATTCATTTGACCATAGACTAGAGCCACTTTGGATTCTGCAATATTTTTTTCATTAATCACCCCAGATTCTTTCATTTCCATGTAGAGATCATTTCCTTCACGAGTACGCTCACCTACTCCGCCAAATACGGATACGCCTCCGTGAGCTTTGGCAATGTTGTTGATCAATTCCATGATGAGTACTGTTTTACCCACTCCAGCTCCCCCAAATAGTCCGATTTTTCCTCCACGGCGATAGGGGGCTAAAAGATCCACTACTTTAATCCCTGTTTCAAAGATTGAGAATTTCGTATCTAACTGTATGAAGGCGGGTGCAGATCTATGAATAGGAGATGTTGTGCGAGTATCGACAGGACCTAAATTATCAACGGGCTCTCCAAGAACGTTGAAAATTCGTCCGAGAGTAGCTCCCCCGACTGGAACACTTAGAGGAGCTCCCGTGTCAATCACTTTCATTCCTCTCATCAGACCATCTGTAGCACTCATAGCTACAGCTCTCACTCGATTATTTCCTAATAATTGTTGTACTTCACAAGTTACATTAATTTGCTGACCAACAGTATCTCGACCTTTAATTACCAAAGCATTATAAATATTAGGCATCTTGCCCGGTGGAAAAATGACATCCAGTACTGGGCCAATAATTTGAGCGACACGTCCTAGGTTTTGTTCTTCAAGTTTAGAAACCACAGGATCAGAAGTAGTGGGATTGCTTCTCATAATCATAAATCATAATAAACATAATAAATATGTCGAAATTCTTTTTTTAAAAGTACTGAATCGAAAATAAATATCCGATAGCAAGTTGATCGGTTAATTCCATAAGAAATAAATGGGAGTTAGCATTCTATTGAGTTGGTACCACCCAATCGAATCCAATTCAATCCTTTACTCAGTTAATGAGTCAATTTTCAATTCTTATTGTATTTTTTCTTTTGATTTGTGTTGTGCACCTATTCTTCTTTATATACCATATCTGTTCCCTTTTCTAAATGAATTATGCCTCTTTTCACATCTAGGATTTACATATACAACATATATTACTGTCAAGAGAGGGGGGTGGTCCTCTATTCTTTCTTTTTTTTTTCTATATTAGTTTCTATATTAGTATAGAATATTATCTATTTACTATTTATATGTTATATGAATTTATCTATTTATATATATCTTTCTATCTTTAATATCTTTACTTTTGTATTTATTCATTCTATAATTTACCTATAACTAGAATTTAT